GCAAAAATAGGATATGCACTTGAAATGGATGCCCAAGTTATTATATATATCATGAGTGAGATAGATATGGAGCGAGTAATCTCTTCCCTTATCCAAGAAAAGGTATTTCTAGTTTGCATGGTCCAATCATTTATCCCGAAAATTTCTACGATAAAGTTCGGTAGGTTGATAATATACTTCCCTAGCCACAATTCTGCTATTTACATTTACTGAAAAAAAAATTTGTTGAAATATACAAAGAATCCCTCATGGGTAAAAAGAGTAAAGTAAATACGACTTTGATTTGGTTATGATGTCTAAGGTAAGAAAGATTCGAATTGGATCCGTGAATCATTTTTTAGTCATTTATTGCATCATAAATCACTACAAGTGACGGAGATACACAATTTAAATAACGAAAGATCCAATATTTAAAAATTGTCTCAAGAATGACTGGAAAGATCGAAACTAGACCAGATGCAATTTGCTCATAATGAGCAAACCCCAAATCTTTGGAAATATAACCAATCATTAATTCCCAACCATGATGCGAGTGGAAGCCGCTACAAAAATCAGTTAATAAAAGAAGCGAAAAAGCTTTAATTGTATCACTTAAATTATATAGGAATTCTTGAACCCAAGAATTCAGAACAAAAAGCTTTTCCTTACCCCAAAAGGAATAACCACTTAGAATAACGAAAGATATTAGATTTGTCGAGAAGTGCAAGATTGTCTGGATACGATACTCATTGTGTATCTTGATAAATTGGACCGTTTCTTTGTGGATTCCTAGACGAAATTGTTGTAAATCGGTTTCTGGGTATTCCTTTATCATTTCATCCAGCTGGAATAGTTCCTCTAATTGGATGAATTTTTCTAGAACACTTTTTTCTTGAATCTCATTCAAAAAAAGTTCGCATTGTTTAGTATTCCACCAATTAGTAATCCAAGTTTTCAAACTTTTATTACAGCAGAGAGAGATCAACCAGGGCAAAAAGACTATAGATGTAAAATAAAAAAAAGGAACGAATGTTTTCTTTTTTGCCATTTTGAATCTGTGAATTGTTAATGAACCTACCTCATTTGTTGATTCTATTAGATCGAATATTTCTATCGAGCATGAGTTTCTATTCTAATTTGAATAGAATCTATTGAGCTTATGAATCCATTTTATCTTTTTATTCAATACTTAGTCTTTGCTTTGAATCTCGAAAGAATAAAGAAATATACTCAGAATACACTTCCAATTTGAATCAAGAAAAAATTTGGGTTTCCAGGATGTTCTTCCCCTTTTTTTCGATCCATACTAAAAAAACTTTTTCCAATTTCTAGACGAAGAAAGTCCCTTTTTTTCTATCCAATTTATCAAAAAAAACTAAATAAAGAAATCAATTCTTTATTTAGTTTTTTCTTACTACTGCCAAAGCATTTAGTCTTTTAAAAAAACTTCAATTGGTACACGCAAGAAGTCAGCCAATTCAGCAGCTTTTTGCTCAATTTCTCGTGTAGTCAAATTCTCATCAGTACCAATTAAAGGAATAGTCCCTTGACCCCTAATTTTCAGATAAAGGACACGCCGGGCAGAAAAACCCTCTTTAACTTTTATTCTGATGGACTGAATATCTTTCATAAGGAATCGTAAAAAGATGCGACGACTTTTTCCAGGAAATCCCCAACGAAAAATAAGCCCTCTTCCGGTTTTTCGGTCGAAAAGATTATAACCACTACCCACATGCCACAAAATAGTGCACCACAAATAGCAACTAATAAAGAGACCTGCGATCCCATAGAAAGACATCACAATCCCTTGGGGAAAAAAATCGATTTGCGGAGGCGGAAGAAAAGTGATTTGCTCAAAAAACGAACTCGGAACCGGAAAAATAATGATTTCAGAAAACCAAAATAACGATCTAAAATTTCTACGAAGAGACAAAAATACCGATAACAAAGTTCTACCAAGACCAAGATAACTGGAAGTTCCAACCAATAAGAATCCTAATGAACCTAAAAATATGATAAAGGCCCAGAAGATATTACTTTTTGTTTGAGACCCCGTTATAAATTCTATCCAGACCGATTCTGAACGACCACTCATATATATTAAATCTGGTTATACCATTTCTTTTTTTGGAATAGAGAAAAAATAAATTGCCTTTTTGTGTTTTCAAAGTGACTCCCATCAACTATTTTGTTGTGAACCTTTACCTTAGGAGTAATTCATAGAATTTCTTCTATCTAAAATAATAACATCTCCTTCCTTTATATGATCCCCTATAGCTAGATACATACAAATAAATACATTGACTTGAATTTCATACATCGGCCCGATGATGATCCATTTTCAAACGAGAAAAATTTTAGTTACCCGTAGTTTACACATGCATAAGAGCTTTTAAAATTGATGTTTGTAGGAATCTATGTGTTATACAATATTCTACCAAATGGGTCTTATCGAATTGAAGTTAAAAAAAGGGAGGGATACGATTAGGTCTCATCTGATCTAAAAAATCTTTTTTTTTTTTTTTGAATATGAAGCAATAAAGAAGCCATTGCAAGTGCCGGAAAGACTAGGCCTACTAAAGGCACAAAAATAGAGGGTAAGTTGTTGAAAGTTGTCATAAAAGGGGTACCTCGATTTAATATTTGTACCTGTTATTGTTATATTCTTTTCTTAATTCTAAAGATATCTTAGAATATCTTGTATTTTTATTATTTCTTTTTCTTTTTTCTATTATATAATTATACTAAGTATCTTTAAGTAAATATATATTTAATACTAATATACAACCTAATAGAAATAGAATAAAAAATAGGTAAAAGCAAAGGCCAAACTAAATAAATGGACTTATTAATCTTTCAAAATCAAATAGATGTATCAGAATCCCCTTGTTAGATTTATTAGTCTTTTTGTTCTTTTTGTCTTCTAATAGTCATTAATAAAGAAAAATTTTTATTCCATTAAAAATTTCTACAAAATTTATTAGAATCTGATCCAACAACAGGAAATTTTAGGGAAATGCAAAAAGATGGAAGACTCTCTTGCTTGCATATGGATAGATATACATACATATGCAAGCAAGAGAGGAAAATGCACTTTCTTTTATTTGTCTAGTCTCAACTTCTCGAAAGAAAAACTTCCCTTTTTATTTTTTATATTGTGAAGTTTTGTTCAAAGGAAAAAATGCATGGAGCTGAAATAACTCACTCAGAACACCTTTTAAAATCTTACGTGGTACAATTTCATCTAACAAGCCCGTTTCGTATAATAATTCGGCCACTTGTGAACCTTCAGGCACTTCTATTTTCAATGTTTCTTCAATTACTCTTTTACCCGCAAATGCAATATAGGCATATGGTTCCGCAATCACGATATCCCCCAACATACCAAAACTAGCTGTCACCCCACCGGTAGTAGGAGATGCAAGAATTGATATAAGGAATAATCTTTTTATTACTTGATAATCATATAAAACCGAAGCAATTTTAGCCATTTGCATCAAACTTAAACTTCCTTCTTGCATCCGTGCGCCTCCGGAAGAACACACTAAAATAAGAGGTAAACGTTGATTGGTAGCATACTCAATCAAACGAGTTATTTTTTCGCCTACTACGCATCCCATACTACCCCCGATAAACTGAAATTCCATTACCCCAATGGCTACCGGAATACCGTTTAGTTTACCTGTACCTGTTTGAACAGCCTCTTTCAATCCTGTAGTTCGTTCGCACTTTACAAGGCGCTCTTGATAAGTTTTATCTTCTTGCTCCTCCCAGTCACCGTCGTCTTCATCATCAGAAGATTCCCAGTAACCGTCGTCTTCACCATCAGAAGATTCCCAGTTTTCGTCTTCATCTTCCGATTCAGGCTGCGGACGCGGATACTGATACCAGTCAGGCTGCGGACACGGATACCATTCTCTCCAACGGTCCTCCTCTTTCTCCGTTTCAGGCCGCGGTAACGGATACCAGTCTCTCCAACGGTCGTCCTCTTCCTTCGGTTTATCCTCAGGGACGTCCTCTTCCTTCGGTTGCTCAACCTCAGGCTCAGGAATCGGTTTGTTAATCGGTTTCCATGTCCAGTCGCCATAATCCCATTTCCACTCTGAAGGATCCCATTTTTTAGACGGTTTAGACGGATACCGATTTATATGGTCTTTCTCTGGTTCCGGGTTACAGCTCCCATTCCCCCACTCCCGGATTCGGTTAGGCGGAAACCAGTCTATCCAAGGGACGTCCTCTTCCTTCGGTTTATCCTCAGGGACGTCCTCTTCCTTCGGTTGCTCAACCTCAGGAATCGGTTTATCCTCAGGGACGTCCTCTTCCTTCGGTTGCTCAACCTCAGGAATCGGTTTATCCTCAGGGACGTCCTCTTCCTTCGGTTGCTCAACCTCAGGCTCAGTCTCAGGAATCGGTTTATCCTCAGGGACGTCCTCTTCCTTCGGTTTATCCTCAGGGACGTCCTCTTCCTTCGGTTTATCCTCAGGGACGTCCTCTTCCTTCGGTTGCTCAACCTCAGGAATCGGTTTATCCGCAGGCTCAATCTCAGGAATCGGTTTATCCGCAGGCTCAATCTCAGGAATCGGTTTAGGCTCAACCTCAGGCTCAATCTCAGGCTCAGGAATCGGTTTAGGCTCCGTTTTTTTCTTTTTTCTCGTTATTTTCCTTTTCTTCTTCTTTTGATCGGGATCAGATTTCTTTTCTTTCTTTTTTCTCGTTATTTTCCTTTTCTTCGGTTTTTGATCCTTCTCAGTATCATTTTCCGGTTCCATTTGTTGCTCCTTTTCCTTTTCCGGTTCCATTTGTTGCTCCTTTTCCTTTTCCGGTTCCATTTGTTGCTCCTTTTCCTTTTCCGGTTCCATTTGTTGCTCCTTTTCCTTTTCCGGTTCCATTTGTTGCTCCTTTTCATTTTCCGGTTTTTGGTCTGATTCGGTTTCCGACGAATCCGAATCCGAACTTGGTAGCCATTCCCGTAGCCATTCCCAATGTTCCGCCAAATCCGAATTTAATATCCATTCCCGTAGCTGTTCAAATTCGGCTTCCGACAAATCCGAACTTGATAGCCATTCCCACCCTAGATCAATAATAGGATTCCAAACCCATCTCCCTGTATCCGAATTCAAAACCCAGTCTGGATCTGGTACCCAGTCGTTCTCCACCGGATCCCATTCGTGTTCCGGAGGAACAATCCGATCCCATTCAATGGGATCGGGGTCCGCGGCGACTAGGTCACTATCCATCGGCGTCCAAGTACCCGGATCAATTAAAAGCTCGATTCTCGCTGAACTGGGCATCTTCAAATAATTTCCGCATTTCTCACAAATATACAGTTTGTTAGCTTTTTTAAAAGCTGCGGTATCGCATATCTCACATTGAACGTATAATTTAGATGTACGCTCGTAAAACCAGACTTTTTTTATCTCTTCCCTGGATTTGGTATCATCAGCATCAGAACGAAAAAGAAAGTCTAAGGAAAAACCAATATGGTTATGCGGATTATATTGAGTACGTGTCCTGTAATAGCGGAAATCGAGATAGCTTGCCAAGATACTAAACAGTTCACTAAAACTAGAAGAAACAAGATACAGCTCTGGATAAGTAACGTGAAAGGGCGAAAAAATAGCTGTTACTTTACCTAGCTCGTCCATAAAGCGTCTAGCGCCCTTGGAAAATATCAAATTGAGCAAGGTTGTTTCCATCAACCGTAAACTTTTTCTCAAATTAGTTCTCATATATCGGACATTAGTAAACATATTTATAAACTGAAATCTCATATGTGGAAAATCCCTCCATTGGTTAAAAAAAATATAGCTTTCATACCTGTTTGTTTGATTGCATTTGATTCGACCTTTTTATCTATATTCTAAAATGCTTTCATACCTGTTTGTTTGATTGCATTTGATTCGACCTTTTTATCTATATTCTAAAATGCTTTCATACCTGTTTGTTTGATTGCATTTGATTCGACCTTTTTATCTATATTCTAAAATGCTTTCATACCTGTTTGTTTGATTGCATTTGATTTGATTCGACCTTTTATCTATATTCTAAAATACTGGAAAATACTGGTTTATTCTTAAACTAACCGAAAGGGTTTTTTCTTTCCTAGTTGATCCATCAGGGTTTGTTTTTCCCTAATAAACCTCATTCTTATATGATATATAGCCGGGTGGCATCCGGCTAGAGGTAGTTACCTCATAGATATATTAATCTATCTATATCTATATCCGTAAAGAGGTCGAGGTCGTTACCTCATAGATATATTAATCTCTCATATCTATATATTAATCTCTCATATATAGATTAGTCAAGAGGTCGAGGTCGTTACCTCATAGATATATTAATCTCTCATATCTATATATTAATCTCTCATATATAGATTTGTCAAGAGGTTGAGGTAGTTACCTGCTATTCATCTATATATTAATCTATATATATAGATTAGTCAAGAGGTCGAGGTCGTTACCTGATAGATATATTAATCTATCTATATCTATATCCGTAAAGAGGTCGAGGTCGTTACCTCATAGATATATTAATCTCTCATATAGATATATTAATCAATATATATATGATTAGTCAAGAGGTTGAGGTAGTTACCTCATAGGTATATTAATCTCTCATATAGATATATTAATCAATATATATATGATTAGTCAAGAGGTTGAGGTAGTTACCTCATAGGTATATTAATCTATCATCTATATATTAATCAATCTATATAGATTAGTCAAGAGGTTGAGGTAGTTACCTCATAGGTATATTAATCTATCATCTATATATTAATCAATCTATATAGATTAGTCAAGAGGTCGAGGTAGTTAACTAAAGTCATTCTAGTTAATTTGAAATTTTTCACTAATCTAATTAGTCTAATTAGATTTTAGTCTAATTAGATTTAAGTCTTTAAATTAAGTCAAGTAATTACAATCCATGAGTGTTGAGCAAAGTCATTTTTATAAATAAATTTAAATTCTAAATGCAAAGACGGGGTTTCGTATATTGTCTAAAAGTGTAAAATTGGAAGACAAAAAAAGAAATCTTTTTTCTTCTCTTACGTATTTTTGCTTCTCTTATGAATATAACGATATGAAGAACTTTTTTAGTAAAATCTCGTATACTAATAAATTTTATTTTATTCCAATAGGGAATGAAAATAAAAGCACAACATGCAGGATGGGTAGAATAAGTGGGGATACTTGGTTCAAGCCCTGACACGAAACTTAAAAAAAGAATACAACAATCCTAAGAATCCATACAAAATTGTAGTTGTATGAAATCTTCCTTTTTTTTTCTTTTTATATATATAGGGATTTTTATATCAAGATAAGTATGTATCTATCAAAAATAGTATATCCACTAGATAAACTCGGCTCAACCCTTTTAGTAAAAAAGGGTTGAGCCGGGTTTAATTGCAATTCAACTAATAAAACGAACGTGAATTACTAATCTAATTTATCTACGCTTGGCCATCTAATTTATCGATGGTTGGGAAGTTAAATCGGATCTCCTTCCATACTTCAC